CTCATTTTGTTCCCGCAGGCACTGAATGAATGAGTGCCTTCCCCCTTGCTAATTACCAAGGACTTCGTTGCCACTAGTGGCGAAGAAAAAAAACCATCCTACCCACTCGGAGACTGCCAGTCTACAAGAAGCTGGCAGAGCTTTAGCCATTGGACCACATCCCTGTTCATGAGTTTACGAATGATATATGAAGTACACTGTTCATGAGTCACCATTGAAAATAGTGTCATCCACAAGATCCTTATTTCCTTGCCGTACAAGAGCATCATTATCCGTTCATGAGTTTACGAATGATATATGAAGTACAAGATCCTTCTCCCTTTTCTTGTTCGTTCTTCGAATTACGCTTAGAGACTAATTCCTTCCGGCTAATGAAGATACTACTCCAGTCTTCCCATTCATTCCCAGTGGATCCTTCTTCTCCCTAAGAATTGAATGAACCAAGTTCACCTATACGAGAGTGAGGAAGACATTTCCAACAATCAACTTCCATCTTTTTCCGGACTACTGGGACGGGAGTCAGTACATCCTTCTCTTTGTTTGACGATTCTGCGAGTTTATTAAAGTAAAGGCTTGAATCAAAATCAAATCTATCAAATCTCCCCAAGTAGGATTTGAACCTACGACCAGTCAGTTAACAGCTGACCGCTCTACCACTGAGCTACTGAGGAACAACGGACTTCAGGAAGCCGACTCTCGTTCTTTGGACCAACCTATGACCTCACTTTTTTCTTTTTTCACATAGACCGGTAATTGATTGGTGAAAGGGTGACGATAGCAATCTCCTCCCCGGCCGGAGAGCCTCCAGGACAAGGGGGGGGGCGGCGGTCAACCATCCACTCTCGAGATGCATATTGATCAATCGATCTCCTCGTCCTGCCAGTTCGCTAAGTAGACTCACTCTACCGAGGGGCAACAAAGGCTGGAACTATTCCTGCCAAAAACAAGGCTTCTCATCCTAGGAGTTAGCAGGTATGAGAGAGTCCCCTCTCTTTCTTTCTCTCCTTTTTTTCGACTACTAAGTAGCACTTCTTAATTCAATCATAGAAAAGATTCCGATCAAGCAAGCAGGAGAAGGTGGTCCTTTCATCTCTCTGCCTGAAAGCTGTATAGCCTAAGGATCATGAGCTGGTTGAATGCTAGAATACATGAGATCTGCCCGGTCATTTCGGTAGATGAAGTAGTGGGAGGTCGCGAAGTGAGGGGGCGTGTGAAGCGAACAAAGTACTTAAGCACTTTTTGATTCGAAGTTTCAAGAACTCAGATTTTGAATATAAACAAAAATGACGCATCGAGCGAGACCATTCTGTTCCATTGTGAATGGTTCGACCAACATCTACTCATATCCAGCTTCGTGTCATTTTTGTTTGAACACAGCGATCCTCAATCACTCTTTGTGCTTTCCCCCCTTGATTACACATGACTTTCCCATATGAATGATATGTCCTATTCCCTCCCCATCCGCCGTTCATTTGGAACGGATGAGCAGAAACCAAACCATCAAGTAATCTGTTCTTGGGGAGTCACGGAAAGAGGAAAAGAGGGATGGGATTGAAATGGAGACAGAAAGCGACTGAATCTGGAACTGAATCTTGACTTCGCTCTTTCTACGTTATCTTTCTCTACGAGCCGCGTGACCCTGCCTTCTCTCTTTCGGACTTCTATCTTATGACTTCTATCGCACAGCCCAGCCCCCTTGGCCTCTACTTCGTAGTTGTCCGTACCGCCTTACGTTTGAAAAGCTTGCGACCCTCTTTGCTTTGAAGAAAGCTATCGTATCCGCGCTACTTCGTAGTAGTGGCCTCACTTAGTCAAATTGGATACGAGACTAAGTAGTTGATTCCTTACTTAGCCAAATCTCGGCTCCTTTCCTATCGTATCACCCACTTCCTACAATCCGGCCCTCGTCACTTGGTCAATCTGAAACCACGCCCGCGTTGGACTTCTCGAGCTCTACCAGATAGTCTGACCCAATCATTCATCCGGGCCTCCCCAGACTCACTCTACCTTCCAACCATGAAACCATTCGAGCCGTTACACAGTCTCCTCCGAGTACAGACACGTTGACTTACATTGAAACATCAAACCCTATATATACATATACATCCAAAGTGCTGCTACGCTACTTCTAATATATTGACCTTCTTTCTTCCCATAATTCGATTATTATTCCCTTCTTTATTTTGATTATTTTCCCTACCTTTATTTATTTATTACATGACAATAAAGGATGCAGACAAGGAAATAAGGAGAAAGTCTCGCTCGTAAACTCGCTCGCTTGTCCTGGCAAGACAAGAGAGAAAATAGAACTCTTACTGTAGCTATAGCTATTATAAAAAAAAGAGCAAGAAACAGAGTTTATAGAGCTCTTACCGTTCGCGTTGAATCCTCGCTTCTCGCTTTGAATCCTCGTTCTTGTCTCGCTCTTGTCTGACTCTCTCTAGTGTTGGTAAGTGTTGGCAAAGGAGCGTTAGCGAAGGGATTGCAAAGGGCCCTGGCG